GTTAATGTAGCTTAACTTAAAGCAGAGCACTGAAAATGCTAAGATGAGTACTTATACTCCATAAACATATAGGTTTGGTCCTAGCCTTTTTATTAATTTTTAGTAGACTTACACATGCAAGTATCCTCGCCCCAGTGAGAATGCCCTCTATCTCCATTAAGGATCAAAAGGTGCAGGTATCAAGTACGCTCCCTGAGCAGCTCATAACACCTTGCTTCACCACACCCCCACGGGACACAGCAGTGATTAAAATTAAGACATAAACGAAAGTTTGACTAAGTCATACTAATACCAGGGTTGGTAAATTTCGTGCCAGCCACCGCGGTCATACGATTAACCCTAGTTAATAAGATACGGCGTAAAGCGTGATTAAGAAGTTAACCTAGATAAGATTAAGCTCTAACTAAGCTGTAGAAAGCCTTAGTTAAAATAAAAATACAAAACGAAAGTAATCTTATATTCCCTGAACTCACGATAGCTAAGGCCCAAACTGGGATTAGATACCCCACTATGCTTAGCCCTAAACATAAATATTCAATTAACAAGAATATTCGCCAGAGAACTACTAGCTACTGCTTAAAACTCAAAGGACTTGGCGGTGCTTTATACCCCTCTAGAGGAGCCTGTTCTATAATCGATAAACCCCGTTAAACCTCACCACTCTTTGCAATATCAGCCTGTATACCGCCATCTTCAGCAAACCCTAACAAGGTACTATAGTAAGCACAATAATTCTACATAAAAACGTTAGGTCAAGGTGTAGCTTACAGAGTGGGAAGAAATGGGCTACATTTTCTAACCCCTAGAACATTTCACGATAGCTGTCATGAAACATGACCAGCCCAAGGCGGATTTAGTAGTAAGTTAGGAATAGAGTGCCTAACTGAATCGGGCAATAAAGCACGCACACACCGCCCGTCACCCTCTTCAAGCACCCAAGATTACTTTACATAATTAATACAATAGTTTCCTAAATGCAAGAAGAGACAAGTCGTAACAAGGTAAGCATACTGGAAAGTGTGTTTGGAATATCAAGATATAGCTTAACAAAGTAAAGCATCCGGCTTACACCCGGAAGATTTCATTCCCATGAATATCTTGAACTAGTCCTAACCCAAAAATAATCTCTCTCAACCATGAAAACCAATTAAATAAAACATTTACCTTATAAAAGTATAGGAGATAGAAATTAGCTTTTGGAGTTATAGAGACAGTACCGTAAGGGAAAGCTGAAAGATTTAACTGATAGTAATATAAAGCAAGGATAAACCCCTCTACCTTTTGCATAATGAATCAACTAGAAAAAACTTTACAAAAAGAATTTAAGTAAAGTACCCCGAAACCAAACGAGCTACTAATGAGCAATTTAAAGAATAAACCCGTCTATGTAGCAAAATAGTGGGATGACTTATTAGTAGGGGTGAAAGGCCTAACGAGCTTGGTGATAGCTGGTTGTCCAGACTAGAATTTTAGTTCAACCTTAAATTTACCTAAAAGAATTACTAATCCCAATGTAAATTTAATTGTTACTCTAAAGAGGTACAGCTCTTTAGACTAAAGGAAACAGCCTTATTCAGAGAGTAAAATATCTATCCTACATAGTTGGCTTAAAAGCAGCCATCAATTAAAAAAGCGTTTAAGCTTAACCTAACAATTAACCCTAACTTAATTCTATACTTAATTATGAACTCCCGATTACTCAACTGGATTACTCTATAATTTTATAGATGCAATAATGTTGGTATTAGTAACAAGAAACAATTCTCCCTGCACAAGCTTATATCAGATCGAATAACTCACTGATAGTTAACAGCCATATAATTACACTTAAAACCTTAATTCTTTATTACCCAAACTGTTAACCCAACACCGGTGTGCATAAAAGGAAAGATTAAAAAAAGTAAAAGGAACTCGGCAAACACTAACCCCGCCTGTTTACCAAAAACATCACCTCTAGCATTACTAGTATTAGAGGCACTGCCTGCCCAGTGACATGCGTTTAACGGCCGCGGTATCCTGACCGTGCAAAGGTAGCATAATCATTTGTTCCTTAAATAGGGACTTGAATGAATGGCTTCACGAGGGTTAAACTGTCTCTTACTTTTAATCAGTGAACTTGACCTTCCCGTGAAGAGGCGGGAATAGTATAATAAGACGAGAAGACCCTATGGAGCTTAAATCTACTCAGCTTAAGCATTATTATTTCTTCCCTATAGGGATTAATATATCTGCCTCATTAAGCTTAAGATTTTGGTTGGGGTGACCTCGGAGCATAAAACAACCTCCGAATGATTTTAGCCTCGACTTGACCAGTCTAAGCATCTATTCATTAATTGACCCAAATTTATTGATCAACGGAACAAGTTACCCTAGGGATAACAGCGCAATCCTACCCAAGAGTCCATATCGACAGTAGGGTTTACGACCTCGATGTTGGATCAGGACATCCAAGTGGTGCAACCGCTACTAATGGTTCGTTTGTTCAACGATTAAAGTCCTACGTGATCTGAGTTCAGACCGGAGAAATCCAGGTCGGTTTCTATCTATTTAATATTTCTCCCAGTACGAAAGGACAAGAGAAATAAGGCCCATGAAACTTTCACGCCTTAGGAAAAACAAATGATAAAATCTCAATTTCATAAACCATTTCCCCACTCACCCTAGAACAGGGCTTATTAAGATGGCAGAGCCCGGCAATTGCATAAGATTTAAAACCTTACTATCAGAGGTTCAACTCCTCTTCTTAATAACCTATGTTTTTAATTAATTTCCTTTTCTTAATCGTCCCTATCATGATTGCCATGGCATTTTTAACTTTAGTCGAACGAAAAATTCTAGGCTACATACAACTACGAAAAGGCCCAAACGTAGTAGGACCCTACGGCCTGCTCCAACCATTCGCAGACGCCGTGAAACTATTTACCAAAGAACCCCTTAAACCTTCTACATCCTCAATTACTCTTTTTATTATTGCCCCTACCCTAGCTCTAACTCTAGCAATTACAATATGAATTCCACTACCTATACCACAACCTCTCATCAACATAAACATGGGTATTCTATTTATTCTCGCAACATCAAGTCTAGCAGTCTATGGAATTCTATGATCTGGGTGAGCGTCAAACTCCAAATACGCCTTAATCGGAGCCCTACGAGCTGTTGCCCAAACAATTTCATACGAAGTGACTCTAGCTATTATCCTTCTATCAACCCTTCTTATAAACGGCTCATTTACACTATCAACCCTAATCACAACTCAACAATTCATATGACTAATTCTACCAACATGACCATTAGCTATAATGTGATTTATCTCCACCCTAGCCGAAACAAACCGAGCTCCCTTCGACCTAACAGAAGGAGAATCAGAACTTGTCTCAGGGTTTAATGTAGAATATGCTGCAGGCCCATTTGCCCTATTCTTTATAGCAGAATATACCAACATCATTATAATAAATGCCCTAACAATTACCTTATTCATAGGAGCACTTCTAAATCCCTCTATACCTGAAACTTACACATTTAGTTTTGCTCTAAAAACTCTAATTTTAACTTCAACATTTCTATGAATCCGAGCATCCTACCCACGATTTCGATATGACCACCTAATACACCTACTATGAAAAAATTTTCTCCCCCTAACATTAGCCTTATGTATATGACATGTTTCCCTACCAATCATTATAGCATGTGTACCCCCTCAAACCTAAGAAATATGTCTGACAAAAGAGTTACTTTGATAGAGTAAATTATAGAGGTTAAAATCCTCTTATTTCTGGAATTATAGGGTTTGAACCTAACCTTAAGAATTCAAAATTCTTCGTGCTACCCCAATACACCAAATCCCAACAGTAAGGTCAGCTAAACAAGCTATCGGGCCCATACCCCGAAAATGTTGGATTATACCCTTCCCGTACTAATTAATCTCCTTACCTCCACTACTATCTACTTCACCCTGTTCTCAGGAACTATAATCGCATTATTTAGCTCTCACTGACTACTTATCTGAATCGGACTAGAAATAAGCCTACTAGCCATTACCCCGATTTTAATAAGTAAACCTAATCCTCGCTCAATTGAAGCTGCTTCAAAATATTTCCTCATCCAAGCAACTGCCTCCATAATCCTAATAATAGCAGCCATCATCAATTTTTATATTACAGGAAATTGATCTATCTCTAATTCCATCAACTACCTGACTTCCTTTATACTAACAATAGCATTATCAATAAAAATAGGCCTAGCCCCTTTCCACCTATGAGTTCCAGAAGTAACCCAAGGAGTTCCTCTTATATCTGGACTTATTCTGCTTACTTGACAAAAAATTGCCCCCATCTCTATCATATTTCAAATTGCCCCTTCTATCAATCACACCCTAATTATAACTATAGCACTCATATCCATCCTACTCGGTGGTTGAGGAGGACTAAATCAAACCCAACTACGAAAAATCCTAGCATACTCATCAATTGCCCACATAGGCTGAATAATAGCAATTATCTCATTTGACCCCACACTATCAATCTTCAATCTACTTATTTACATTATACTAACCATTAATATATTCATACTACTCTATTACAACAAAAAAACATCAACCCTCTCACTAGCTAACTCCTGAAATAAATCTCCTCTGCTCGTTTCAATTATCCTCATAGTACTAATATCTCTAGGAGGACTTCCTCCTCTAACTGGATTCTCCCCTAAATGAATAATTATCAAAGAACTTGTATCTAATAATAACATTATTTTACCCACATCAATAGCCATTTTTGCCCTCCTAAACCTTTATTTCTACATACGACTCATCTACTCAACATCCCTTACTCTATTTCCATCCTCCAACAACACCAAAATTAAATGACAATTTGAAAATACTAAAATCTCATCCCCAACATCAACTTTTACTATTATCTCAACAATATTCCTCCCCCTCACACCCACTTTATCATTCCTGTATTAGGAGTTTAGGCTAATAAGACCGAGGGCCTTCAAAGCCCTAAGTAAGTACCAATACTTAACTCCTGTCATAAGGACTACAAGACTATATCCTGCATCAACTGAATGCAACTCAATTGCTTTAATTAAGCTAAGCCCTCTTTCTAGATTGATAGGATTTAAACCTATAAAAACTTAGTTAACAGCTAAACGCCTTAATCAACTGGCTTCAATCTACTTCTCCCGCCGTTAAGAAAAAAAGGCGGGAGAAGCCCCGGCAGAATTGAAGCTGCTCCTTTGAATTTGCAATTCAATATGAAAATTCACCTCGGGACTTGGCAAAAAGAGGGTTCAACCTCTGTCTTTAGATTTACAGTCTAATGCTTGCTCAGCCATTTTACCACCTACTTATGTTCATCAACCGTTGATTATTCTCAACAAATCATAAAGATATTGGAACATTGTACCTCCTATTTGGTGCCTGAGCTGGAATAGTAGGTACAGCCCTTAGCTTATTAATTCGAGCAGAATTAGGCCAACCAGGGGCCTTATTAGGAGACGATCAAATCTATAACGTGGTTGTAACCGCACATGCATTTGTCATAATTTTCTTTATAGTCATACCTATCATGATTGGCGGGTTTGGAAATTGATTGGTTCCCTTAATAATTGGAGCCCCCGACATAGCATTTCCCCGAATAAATAACATGAGTTTTTGACTCCTACCCCCCTCATTCCTTTTACTTTTAGCTTCATCAATAGTAGAAGCAGGTGCAGGAACTGGGTGGACCGTTTACCCACCGCTAGCAGGTAACCTTGCACACGCAGGAGCTTCTGTAGATCTAACTATCTTCTCACTCCACCTAGCAGGTGTATCCTCTATCTTAGGGGCGATTAATTTTATTACTACTATCATTAATATAAAACCTCCTGCTATAACCCAGTATCAAACCCCACTATTTGTTTGATCAGTCCTAATTACAGCTGTACTACTACTTCTCTCACTCCCAGTTCTTGCAGCAGGTATTACTATACTTCTAACCGACCGGAATTTAAATACAACCTTTTTTGATCCGGCTGGAGGAGGGGACCCGATCCTATATCAACACCTGTTCTGATTTTTCGGACATCCTGAGGTGTATATCCTTATTCTTCCAGGGTTTGGTATTATCTCACACATTGTTACTTACTACTCTGGCAAAAAAGAACCCTTTGGTTATATAGGCATAGTCTGAGCCATAATATCAATTGGATTTCTCGGGTTTATCGTATGAGCTCACCATATATTTACTGTTGGAATAGATGTAGACACCCGAGCATACTTTACATCTGCAACTATAATTATTGCTATCCCCACAGGAGTAAAAGTCTTTAGCTGATTGGCAACTCTTCATGGCGGGAACATTAAATGATCTCCTGCCATACTATGAGCTCTAGGCTTTATCTTTTTATTTACCGTAGGAGGTCTCACAGGCATTGTTCTAGCTAACTCGTCCTTAGACATTGTTTTACATGATACATATTATGTAGTTGCCCATTTTCACTATGTCTTATCCATAGGGGCCGTTTTTGCAATTATGGGGGGATTTGTACATTGATTCCCTCTACTCTCAGGCTATACCCTTGATGATACATGAGCCAAAATCCACTTTACTGTAATATTCGTAGGAGTGAATCTCACATTCTTTCCCCAACATTTTTTAGGCCTATCAGGCATGCCACGACGATACTCTGACTACCCCGATGCGTATACTACATGAAACACAGTATCATCTATAGGCTCATTCATTTCTTTAACAGCTGTCATGATTATAGTTTTTATAATTTGAGAGGCCTTCGCATCTAAACGAGAAGTTTTAACTATTGAACTAACTTCAACTAATTTAGAGTGACTCCACGGATGCCCTCCCCCTTACCACACATTCGAAGAACCAACCTATGTGAAAGCCTAAACTCAAGAAAGGAGAGAATCGAACCCCCTAAGACTAGTTTCAAGCCAGCCCCATAACCATTATGACTTTCTTCATAAGATATTAGTAAAAACATTACATAACTTTGTCAAAGTTAATTTATAGGTTAAACCCCTTTATATCTTTATGGCATACCCTTTCGAACTAGGATTCCAAGATGCTACCTCTCCTATCATAGAAGAACTATTACACTTCCATGACCATACCTTAATAATTGTATTTTTAATCAGTTCTTTAGTTCTATATATCATCTCATTAATACTAACAACTAAATTAACCCACACTAGTACAATAGATGCCCAAGAAGTTGAAACTGTTTGAACTATTTTACCAGCCATTATTCTAATTTTAATCGCTCTACCTTCACTACGAATTCTTTATATAATAGATGAAATCAACGATCCATCACTAACAGTTAAAACTATGGGCCATCAATGATATTGAAGCTATGAATACACAGATTATGAGGACCTAAATTTTGACTCCTACATAATCCCTACATCTGAGTTAAAACCTGGTGAACTGCGCCTTCTTGAAGTTGATAATCGAGTTGTACTTCCCATAGAATTACCGATCCGCATGTTAATCTCATCCGAAGATGTACTACACTCTTGAGCTGTTCCATCACTTGGCCTAAAAACTGATGCCATTCCTGGCCGATTAAATCAAGCAACACTTACATCTACCCGACCTGGCCTATACTATGGCCAATGCTCAGAAATTTGTGGTTCCAACCACAGCTTCATGCCAATTGTTCTTGAAATAGTCCCACTAAAACATTTCGAAAACTGATCTTCATCTGTATTATAAATTCATTATGAAGCTACAAAGCATTAACCTTTTAAGTTAAAGATTAGGAGTCAAACCTCCTCATAATGACATGCCCCAGCTAGATACATCTACATGATTTATTACTATTATATCCATGATCTTAGCACTATATATTTTATTCCAATCTAAAATTACTAGTCACACGTTTTACCTAAACCCTTCCAATAAAGATATAAAACCAACCACCCACCACACCCCTTGAGAAAAAAAATGAACCAAAATTTATTTGCCTCTTTCATTACCCCAACTCTAATAGGACTGCCTGTCGTTATTCTTATTATCATGTTTCCTAATATCTTATTCCCTTCTCCTAATCGACTTGTTAACAATCGTTTGGTATCGTTCCAACAATGACTCATCCAACTTGTACTTAAACAAATAATGACCATACATAACCTAAAAGGGCGGACATGATCCTTGATATTAATCTCTCTAATTATATTCATCGGATCAACTAATCTGCTAGGACTACTCCCACATTCATTTACACCAACTACACAACTATCAATAAACCTAGGCATAGCGATTCCCCTATGAGCCGGAGCTGTAATCACAGGCTTTCGACACAAAACTAAAGCATCTCTAGCCCACTTTCTACCCCAAGGCACCCCTATCCCCCTTATCCCTATACTTGTAGTCATTGAAACAATTAGTCTATTTATTCAACCCATAGCCTTGGCTGTTCGACTCACAGCTAATATTACGGCTGGCCACTTACTTATACATTTAATCGGAGGCGCTACATTAGTGTTAACCTCTATCAGTACACCTACTGCTATAATCACATTTACTATCTTGGTTCTCCTTACAATTCTCGAATTCGCTGTTGCTCTAATTCAAGCATACGTCTTTACCCTTCTTGTAAGCCTATACCTACATGACAACACCTAATGACCCACCAAACCCATGCTTACCACATAGTCAACCCCAGTCCCTGACCCCTAACCGGAGCACTATCTGCCCTACTTCTAACCTCAGGCTTAATTATATGATTCCACTTTAATTCTAGCTCCTTACTTATACTCGGACTAATAACTAATATTTTGACTATATATCAATGATGACGAGATATTATCCGCGAAGGAACATTTCAAGGCCATCATACAACAATTGTGCAAAAAGGTCTTCGATATGGAATAATCTTATTTATCGTCTCAGAGGTGTTCTTTTTTGCTGGTTTCTTTTGAGCATTTTATCACTCAAGCCTAGCACCCACTCCCGAGTTGGGAGGATGCTGACCCCCAGTAGGAATTAATCCACTTAACCCACTTGAAGTTCCACTACTCAATACTTCTGTCCTCCTTGCCTCTGGAGTCTCAATCACCTGAGCCCACCATAGCTTAATAGAAGGTAACCGCAAACATATACTCCAAGCTCTGGCTATTACAATTACCCTTGGCCTATATTTCACCCTCCTTCAAGCATCTGAGTACCTAGAGACATCATTTACTATCTCAGATGGTGTTTATGGCTCTACTTTTTTCATAGCAACAGGATTTCATGGGTTCCATGTAATTATTGGATCCACATTCCTACTAGTCTGCTTAATACGCCAATTAAAATTTCACTTCACCTCTAACCATCACTTTGGCTTTGAGGCCGCGGCCTGATACTGACACTTCGTAGATGTAGTTTGACTATTCCTATATGTTTCAATCTATTGATGAGGATCTTACTTTCCTAGTATAATTAGTACAGCTGACTTCCAATCACCTAGCCTCAGTCAAAATCTGAGGGAGAGTAATAAATCTACTAGTTACACTCTTTATTAATACCTTTATTTCTCTCATCTTAATCCTAATCGCATTCTGATTACCCCAAACTAATTTCTATTCAGAAAAAGTTAGCTCATATGAGTGTGGCTTTGATCCAATAGGGTCAGCTCGACTTCCTTTTTCCATGAAATTTTTTCTTGTCGCCATTACTTTCCTCCTATTTGACCTAGAAATTGCCCTCCTCCTGCCCCTACCCTGAGCATCCCAAACTAGTAACCTTACTCTCATACTAACTATAGCTTTATTACTAATTCTAATCCTCACCTTAGGCTTAGCCTATGAATGAATTCAAAAAGGCCTTGAATGAGTTGAATATGGTAATTAGTTTAAACTAAAACAAGTGATTTCGACTCACTAGATTATGAACTGTCATAATTACTAAATGCCTGTAGTGACCTTAAATCTATTCTTAGCCTATTTCACATCTTTACTAGGAATGTTCATTTATCGATCCCACCTTATATCTTCCTTACTATGTTTAGAAGGTATAATGTTATCTATATTTATTATAATTACCCTTGCCACTCTAAATACCCACCTCATTTTATCATTTACATTGCCTGTTGTTCTTCTTGTATTCGCAGCATGTGAAGCAGCCGTAGGTTTAGCTCTTCTAGTTATAGTATCTAATACCTACGGAATGGATTATGTACAAAACCTTAATATCCTACAATGCTAAAAATTATTATACCCACTATTCTCTTAATTCCAACCATATGGTTCTCCAATAATTCCTTAATTTGAATTAACACATCTATTCATAGTTTTATCATTAACTTAATTGTTTTATTATCACTTTATCAAGTTGAAGATAACAACATAGTTTTCTCCTCTACTTTCTTCTCAGATTCTCTATCCACACCACTTTTAATTCTCACCACATGATTATTACCCCTTATAATTATAGCAAGTCAAAATCATCTTGCCAAAGAATCCTTGATACGAAAAAAACTCTACATTCTTATGCTTATCTTACTTCAACTCTTCTTAATTATAACTTTTTCTGCCTCAGAGTTAATCCTATTCTATATTTTATTTGAAGCCACCCTAATTCCAACCCTAATTATTATTACTCGCTGAGGTAATCAAACGGAACGTTTAAATGCAGGACTATACTTCTTATTCTACACTCTTGTCGGGTCCTTACCCCTGCTTGTAGTACTAATTTACATCCAAAAATCAACAGGATCACTAAACTTTATCTTATCCCTTTATCAATCAGATACCCTCTCACCTACCTGGGCCAACAACATAATATGATTAGCTTGTACGATAGCCTTTATAGTAAAGATACCCCTCTATGGTCTTCACCTCTGACTCCCCAAAGCTCATGTAGAAGCTCCAATTGCAGGATCCATAGTTCTAGCCGCTATTTTACTAAAACTAGGGGGGTACGGTATAATACGAGTTACAACTGTACTAGACCCTATTACAAATACTATAGCTTACCCCTTCATCCTATTATCCTTATGAGGAATGATCATGACTAGCTCCATTTGTTTACGACAAACAGACCTAAAATCCCTAATTGCTTACTCATCTGTTAGTCATATAGCACTAGTAATTGTGGCTATTATAATTCAAACCCCATGAAGCTTCATAGGGGCAACAGCATTAATACTAGCTCACGGACTTACATCATCAATACTGTTTTGTCTCGCTAACACAAACTATGAACGAATCCATAGTCGAACCATGGTTTTAGCCCGAGGTTTACAATCCATCCTTCCCCTCATAGCAACCTGATGAGTTTTAGCCAGCCTGACAAACCTGGCCCTTCCTCCCTCTATTAATTTAATTGGAGAACTATTTATTATCATATCATCTTTCTCATGGTCAAATATTACAATTATATTAACAGGACTAAACATACTAATTACAGCCCTATATTCTCTCTACATACTTATTATTACACAACGCGGTAAATTTACCTACCACCTAGTTAACATTAATCCAACCCACACACGAGAAAATACTCTCATATTCTTACACATCCTCCCTCTAATCCTACTATCCATTAACCCTAAAATCATCCTAGGTCAACTTTATTGTAAATATAGTTTAAACAAAACATTAGATTGTGAATCTAATAATAGAAGATCATACCCTCTTATTTACCAAGAAAGAATGCAAGAACTGCTAATTCATGCCTCCACGCCTAAACTCGTGGCTTTCTTAACTTTTATAGGATAGAAGTAATCCATTGGTCTTAGGAGCCAAAAAATTGGTGCAACTCCAAATAAAAGTAATAAACTTATTCTCTTCTCTAACCCTTTCATCACTTATCATTTTACTTTACCCCATCTTCCTTAGCTTTACTAACTTATACAACTTATCCACCTACCCAAACCATGTGAAAACATCTATCATATGTGCTCTAACATTCTGCATTCTTCCTTCACTCATATTTATTAACTCTAATTATGAACTAGTCGTCTCTAATTGACATTGAATAACTATTCAAACTATTAATTTTACTATAAGCTTTAAACTAGATTACTTTTCCCTAATATTTATACCTGTAGCACTTTTCGTAACATGATCCATCATAGAATTTTCAATATGATACATACATTCTGATCCTTATATTAATCGCTTTTTCAAATACCTTCTAATATTCTTAATCACAATAATAATCCTCGTTACATCAAATAATCTGTTCCAATTATTCATTGGATGAGAAGGAGTAGGAATTATATCTTTCCTTCTAATTGGCTGATGATATGGGCGAACCGACGCCAACACTGCAGCTCTACAAGCTATCCTTTATAACCGAATTGGGGATATTGGCTTTGTTCTAGCTATAGCATGATTTATACTTAACTCAAACTCTTGAGAACTTCAACAACTTTTCACAATAGAGACCTCCCTCCTACCCTTAATAGGCCTCCTCCTAGCAGCAACAGGAAAATCAGCCCAGTTTGGACTTCACCCTTGACTGCCTTCTGCAATAGAGGGTCCTACTCCAGTCTCAGCCCTACTCCACTCAAGCACTATAGTAGTAGCCGGAATTTTCCTCCTAGTTCGATTCTACCCCCTGATAGAAAATAATGAATATGCCAAAACATTAGCCCTATGCCTAGGAGCTATTACAACCCTCTTTACCGCTATTTGTGCACTCACCCAAAATGATATTAAAAAAATCATTGCATTCTCCACTTCAAGCCAACTAGGTTTAATAATAGTAACAATTGGAATTAGCCAACCCCACTTAGCATTCCTCCATATCTGTACGCATGCCTTCTTTAAAGCAATACTATTTATATGCTCCGGATCAATCATCCACAACCTAAATGACGAGCAAGACATCCGAAAAATGGGAGGCCTCTTTAAAACCCTACCCTTTACATCTTCTTCCCTCATAATTGGCAGCCTCGCACTCACCGGAACACCTTTTCTAACCGGATTTTATTCCAAAGACTTAATCATCGAAGCTGCAAACACATCTAATGCCAACGCCTGAGCCCTAATAATCACTCTTCTTGCCACCTCTCTCACTGCCGTCTACAGCACACGAATTATTTTCTTCGCCCTTATAGGACAGCCTCGATTTTCTACACTTATTACAATCAACGAAAACAACCCTCAACTAATTAACTCTATCAAGCGCCTGTTAGTTGGAAGTATCTTTGCAGGCTTTCTATTATCACACAATATTCCTCCTATAAACATCCCATTATTAACCATACCCCTCTATCTTAAAACTACTGCCCTTTTTGTCACAGTCATAGGATTTACCATCGCAATAGAACTAAACCAACTTACTATCAATCTAAAACTCAACCATTACTCATACACTTCCAAATTTTCAACTTTACTAGGATACTTTCCCATTACTATACACCGCTTATACCCTTATTCTGACCTCCTGATTAGCCAAAAACTAGCTTCAACTCTACTTGATCAAATTTGAATAGAAAAAACAGTACCAAAACTTATTGCTAATACACAATCTTTCGCCTCAATCTTAACATCAACTCACAAAGGCTTAGTCAAACTATACTTCCTATCATTCCTAATCTCAACTACCCTAGCACTAGCAATAACCTTCTATTTCCTCGAGTAATCTCAATAACAATAAAAATACCAACAAACAAAGATCAACCCGCAACAACCATCAATCAACTACCATAACTATATAAAGCAGCCACTCCCATTGAATCCTCCCGTACTAACCCCAATTCATCAGCATCAAATACCACTCAATCCTCTAAACCCTTAAACTCAATAATGATTTCCACTTGATCAAACACTATACTCAATAATACAACTATTAATTCCACTCCCACTCCCAGTAATAACACCCCTCAAACCACCACATTTGAATTTCAAGCCTCTGGGTACTCCTCCGTAGCTATTGCCGTAGTATAACCAAACACTACTAGTATTCCCCCTAAATAAATTAAAAACACTATTAACCCTAAAAACGACCCACCATAACACAACACAATTCCACACCCCACACCTCCACTAACAATTAACCCTAAACCACCATAAATAGGAGAAGGCTTTGAAGAAAAACCTAAAAATCCTAGAACAAATAATATACTTAATAAATATGTGATATATGTCATTGTTTTTACATGGAATCTAACCAGGACTAATGACATGAAAAATCATCGTTGTAATTCAACTATAAAAACCTTAATGACAAACATCCGCAAGACCCACCCACTACTTAAAATTGTTAACCACTCTTTTATTGACCTACCTGCTCCCTCAAACATCTCAGCTTGATGAAACTTTGGCTCCCTCCTTGGACTTTGCCTTCTAATCCAAATCCTAACCGGCCTGTTTCTAGCTATACACTACACCTCAGACACAGCAACAGCCTTCTCCTCCGTGACACATATCTGTCGAGACGTAAACTATGGTTGACTAATCCGATATATACATGCTAACGGCGCCTCTCTATTTTTCATCTGCTTATTCCTTCATGTTGGCCGAGGACTTTACTATGGCTCCTACACTTATTTCGAAACTTGGAATATCGGAGTTATCCTCCTTTTTGCAGTCATAGCAACTGCTTTCATAGGCTATGTCCTGCCCTGAGGACAGATATCATTCTGAGGCGCAACAGTCATTACTAATCTTCTATCCGCTATTCCCTATATTGGCACTACCCTAGTAGAATGGATTTGAGGTGGATTTTCAGTCGATAAAGCTACTCTAACACGATTCTTTGCCTTTCACTTCATCCTACCTTTTATTGTTGCAGCCTTAGTCATAGTCCACCTACTATTTCTCCATGAAACAGGGTCTAACAACCCATCCGGCCTAATTTCTGACTCTGATAAAATCCCATTTCACCCCTACTACACAATTAAAGACGTCCTAGGTGTCCTTCTCCTATTACTATTATTTATAATTCTGGTCCTATTCTCTCCAGACCTTCTTGGCGACCCTGATAATTATACACCTGCCAACCCCCTTAACACCCCTCCCCATATTAAACCCGAATGATACTTCCTATTTGCATATGCTATTCTCCGATCAATCCCAAACAAACTAGGAGGCGTATTAGCCTTAATCTTCTCTATTCTCATTCTTATACTATTCCCCATCCTCCACATATCTAAACAACGTAGCATAATATTCCGACCATTAAGTCAGTGCTTGTTCTGAGTTCTAGTCGCAGACCTCTTTACACTAACCTGAATCGGAGGTCAACCAGTTGAATACCCTTTTATCACCATCGGCCAGGTAGCATCCATTCTCTACTTCACAATTATTCTCCTCGCCCTCCCCGGCATCAGCATGCTTGAGAATAAACTCCTTAAATGAAGAGCCCCAGTAGTATAATCGATTACTTTGGTCTTGTAAACCAAAAATGAAGCCTCAACGCTCCCTAGGGCATCTCTCAGGGAAGAAACACAAATTCCACCTTCAACTCCCAAAGCTGATATTCTTACTCTAAACTACTCCCTGATACTAACACTCGACCGATTCCCCATCAATTTGACATCCATGTGCCTATTGCAATTCCCCCGCATTATTCATGCCTATGTAATTCGTGCATTAATGCACTAACCACATTAATTAATGGTACAGT